ATGACATTGCATACTTTAACAAACAAAATTAACCCTTTTTATCAATTTGTAACTCGTTGGCTTTTTTCAACAAACCATAAAGATATTGGAACTTTGTATTTGATTTTTGGTGCAGTTTCAGGTGTAGCAGGAACTGCACTTTCATTATATATTAGATTAACTCTTTATCAACCAAACAGTGGTTTTTTAGAAAACAATCATCATTTATACAATGTAATAGTGACAGGACATGCTTTTGTTATGATTTTTTTTATGGTAATGCCGACATTAATAGGAGGATTTGGAAACTGGTTTGTACCTTTAATGATTGGAGCACCGGATATGGCATTTCCTAGAATGAATAATATCAGTTTTTGGTTATTACCACCTTCTTTACTACTTTTATTTGCTTCTATTTTAACTGAGTCGGGAGCAGGGACAGGTTGGACTGTTTATCCACCTTTGTCTAGTGCTACAGCACATTCGGGTGGTGCTGTTGATTTGGCTATATTTAGTTTACATCTTTCAGGAGCATCTTCTATTTTAGGTGCTATAAATTTCATATGTACTATTTTTAATATGCGTGTAAAAAGTTTATCTTTTCATAATTTACCTTTATTTGTTTGGTCTGTTTTAATTACTGCGTTTTTATTATTATTATCTTTACCTGTTTTAGCAGGAGCTATCACTATGCTTTTAACAGATAGAAATTTTAATACTACTTTTTTTGATCCAGCAGGAGGAGGCGATCCTGTATTATACCAGCATTTATTTTGGTTTTTTGGTCATCCTGAAGTTTATATTTTAATATTACCTGGGTTTGGTATTATTAGTCATATTGTAGTAAGTTCCGCAAGAAAACCTATTTTTGGTTATTTAGGAATGGTTTATGCTATGTTTTCAATTGGAGTGTTAGGTTTTATAGTTTGGGCTCATCATATGTTTACGGTTGGATTAGATATAGATACTAGAGCATATTTTACAGCAGCAACCATGATTATTGCAATACCTACAGGTATAAAAATTTTTAGTTGGCTTGCTACTTTATGGGGTGGGTCTATTGATTTAAGAACCCCTGCACTTTTTGCGATAGGTTTTATATTTTTATTTACAGTTGGGGGGGTTACTGGAGTCGTATTAGCTAATTCTGGTATCGACATATCTTTACATGATACATATTATGTGGTTGCCCATTTCCATTACGTGCTTTCTATGGGTGCTGTTTTTTCTATGTTAGGTGGAGTTTATTATTGGTTTGATAAAATTACCGGTGTTAGGTATTCAGAGATTTTAGGTAAAATACATTTTTGGACGTTTTTTGTAGGAGTAAATTTAACTTTTTTTCCTATGCATTTTTTAGGTGTAGCTGGTATGCCTAGGAGAATTCCTGATTATCCAGATGCTTTTTTAACTTTTAACAAAATGGCGTCTTGGGGATCTTATATCTCTGCTTTATCATCATTATTTTTTTTTTATACTGTATATGAAGCTTTTAGTTCAAACAGAAAAGTCGTAAAAATATAACTATTTTTTAAGAAAAAAAGTAATTAGTTCAATTGGCAGAGCGCCTCGCTTACAACGAGGATGTTATTGGTTCGAGTCCATTATTACTTAATTTTTTAATAATTAATTTTTAAATTTTGGAATATAGCCAAGCGGTAAGGCATTCGTTTTTGGTACGGACATACAAAGGTTCAAATCCTTTTATTCCAATTTGTAAAATTTTAAATTGATTTTTATTATTTTATTATGTATTTGTTAATAATATTTTTACCTTTGTTAAGTTCATTAATATCAGGTTTGTTTGGTAGATATTTAGGTCCTAAAGGATCATCTATTTTAACTGTTAGTTTTTTGATATTAACGTTTTTTTTATCACTTTTTTCATTTTATGAAGTTGCTATGTTAAATTGTCCGACTTATATAAAATTAATTTCTTGGATAGATTCTGAATTGTTAAATATTGACTGGGGTTTTTTATTTGACAGTTTGACTGTAACTATGTGTTGTGTTGTTAGTTTTGTTTCATCTTTAGTTCATTTATATTCTACTGAGTATATGTCTCATGATCCTCATTTGTCTAGATTTATGTCCTATTTATCTTTATTTACATTTTTTATGATGATTTTAGTAACTGCAGATAATTATGTTCAAATGTTTGTTGGTTGGGAAGGTGTTGGTTTGTGTTCATATTTATTAATTAATTTTTGGTTCACTAGAATTCAAGCTAATAAAGCAGCTATTAAAGCAATGGTTTTAAATAGAATAGGCGATTTTGGTTTGGTTATAGGTATATTAATTATGTTTGTTAATTATAAAGCTGTTGATTATGCAACTGTTTTTGCATTAACTCCCCTTTTTACTTTAGAGACTTTTTCATTTTTAAATTTAGAAGTTAATTTAATAACCCTTATAGGTTTTTTTATTTTAGTAGGCGCTATAGGTAAGTCAGCTCAATTAGGACTACATACATGGTTACCCGACGCTATGGAAGGGCCTACTCCAGTTTCTGCTTTAATTCATGCTGCAACTATGGTAACTGCAGGAGTTTTTTTGATTGCGAGATCTTCTCCTATTTATGAGTATACTCCAATTGTTTTAAACTATATTACTATTTTAGGAGCTCTAACTGCTTTTTTTGCTGGTACTATAGGTTTAGTTCAAAATGATTTAAAACGAGTTATTGCTTATTCAACATGTAGTCAATTAGGATACATGGTGTTTGCTTGTGGATTATCAAATTATACAGTAGGAGTGTTTCATTTAGTTAATCATGCATTTTTTAAAGCTTTGTTATTTTTAGGTGCTGGCTCTGTTATTCATGCTGTAAGTGATGAACAGGATATGAGAAAAATGGGAGGTTTAAAATCTTTAGTACCGTTTACCTATTCAATGATGATTATTGGTTCTTTGGCGTTAATAGGATTCCCATTTTTAACAGGTTTCTATTCTAAAGATGTTATATTAGAAGTGTCTTATGGAAAATACACTACTGCGGGTCATTTTAGCTATATTTTAGGATCAATTGGGGCTTTTTGTACAGCTTTTTATTCTACTAGATTAGTATATTTAACTTTTTTAGCAAAACCCAACGGTTATAAAAAGGTAATATGCCAAGCTTATGACTCATCTTATCAAATTTGTATTGCTTTGGCCATTTTATCTATTCCAAGTATATTTATAGGTTTTTATACTAAAGACATGATAATTGGGTTAGGAAGTGATTTTTGGGGAAATTCTATTTTGGTTTTACCTGAAAATATGAATATGGTGGATGCCGAATTTATTCCAACAAAATTTAAATTATTACCGGTTTTTTTAAGTCTTTTAGGTACATTTGTGGCTTTTATATTATACGTGACTAGTTCTAAGTTTATTTTTTTAATTAAATTTTCTGTATTAGGTAAAAAATTTTATAATTTTTTAAACAAGAAATGGTTTTTTGATAAGGTCTATAACGAATATATCGGTCAATTTTTTTTTAATTTTGGTTATACCATAAGTTATAAGGTGATTGATAGGGGTATTTTTGAGATTTTTGGACCTATGGGTCTTTCATCTTCTATAACTAAAAAAGCTAGCTCTTTAAATAACCTTCAATCTGGTTATATTTACCATTATACTTTTTTAATGTTAATAGGTACTACTTTATTATTAGGTATGCGACAATTTTGGTTAGTTGTTGGAGAATATACTGATTATAGAATTTTTATAATTTTTATTATTTCAAGTATGTTTTATTTAGTTCAGCAAATAATAAATAATAAAAATAAACCGTAAGATTTGTTTTAATTATTTTAAAATGATTTTAAATAACAAAATTTTAGAAATAAAAGATGCAGTTTTTTTTAATAAAAATTTTTCATTACTCTACAATGAATATTTACCAGTTTTAATTTTTTTATTAATTGGAATAGTGCTATCGATTCTTATTGTGGGTTTTTCTTATCTTTTAGTTGTTCAAAATCCAGAAACTGAAAAATTATCTTCTTATGAATGTGGTTTTGAGCCTTATGAAGATGCTCGGCATAAGTTTGACGTAAAATTTTATTTAGTTGCTATTTTATTTATAGTTTTTGATATCGAAACGATGTTTTTATTGCCTTGGTGTATTTCTTTAAATAATTTAAGTATCTTAGGTTTTTGGTCTATGATAGATTTTATAGTTGAGCTGGGTATTGGGTTTGTTTATATATGGTATATAGGTGCTTTAGATTGGGATTAAACTAAGTTTAGGTGGGTATAACTCAATTGGTAGAGTGTTAGGTTGTGGTCTTAAAAGTTACGAGTTCAAATCTCGTTATTCGCCCTAATAAAATTTAATCAAATTATTTGTATTATAAAAAGTCATTATTATAAAACATTTAGAGAATGCCTATATATTAAATTTTCCAAATAAAACGGACGTTTTATTTACGAAATTGTATAACGAGTGTTAAAATATGCTGAGAGTTATAAATATCCGAATGGGAAACCAAAAATTATTGTATAATTTTAGAGCTATGCGACTAAAATTTTAAATTTAGTGAATTGAATCATCTAAGTAACTAAATTAAAAAATCAACCGAGACATTGTTAGTAGTGGTGAACGAAAACAATATAGACAAAATGAATCCAAAATACTAGTTTATTTAATAACACTTATTTTTAGCCATAGAAGGAAACTTATAAAAATAGCCCTGTAAAATAAAAAATTGGATTGTTTAAAAGTAAATCAAAACAAGTCGTGTTTTGATTGAATATTGGGGAACCTCCCTCAAAGTCTAAAAGATTTAATATTTGATAGTGAAATATAAAGTACCGTGAGGGAAAGGTGAAAAGAACTTGAGAGTTTGAAAAGAATCTAAAACTAAATGTTAACAATCAGTTGAAGCTTAAAATTTTAAAAAGTGACAACGTACCTTTTGCATAATGGATCAACGAGTTTATTTTAGAGGCGAGCTTAAACTAAAAAGTGTAGGCTAAAAGATATTAAGTTTTAAAATGCAATTTAGTCTCTAAAATAAGACCCGAAACTAAGTGATCTAACCATGAACAGGTTGAATTTATAGCGGCAACGCTTATTGAAGGACCGAACTCGTGTATGTGGAAAAATACTGAGATGATTTGTGGTTAGGGGTGAAAGGCCAATCAAACTTAGAGATAGCTGGTTTTCTGCGAAATCTATTTAAGTAGAGCGTTTATATACTTTAAATTTAGGTAGAGCACTTATTAAATAAAGGGAACGTAAAGTTTTACTGAATTTAGTAAAACTCCGAATAGAATTTAAAAGAATTTAAACAGACAGACTAATGGTGCTAAGATCTTTAGTCAAAAGGGAAACAGCCCAGATTATTAGTTAAGGTCCTAAAGAATAATTAAGTGAAAAAAAATTAAAAAAATATTAACAGCTGATAGGTAGGCTTGGAAGCAGCTATCCTTTAAAGAAAGCGTAACAGCTCATTGGTTTAATTTTTTTAGTTTGAAAATGTACAGGGACTTAAATTATTCACCGAAACTATAAATTAAAATAGAATAATATATTTTAATGGTAGCAGAACGTTCTGTATTTTAAAGAAGATTTATGGTTACATAAATTGGAAAAATCAGAAGTGAGAATGTTGATATGAGTAGCGAAAAACATTGTTAAAAACAATGTCGCCTTTAATTGAAGGTTTATAAAGAAAGGCTAATCCTCTTTGTTAGTAAATCGGTCCCTAAGATTTTAATACGAATGTTTAAGTTAATGGGTAAAAAGTAATTTCTTTTATAATTTTAAAAAAGTGACAAAATATAAATTAAATTTGTATTAAATGGTTTATATGAGTTTAATAATATTTTCAAGAAATAGCTTAATAAAAATATTACCGTACTGTAAACCGACACAGGTCAATAAATTGAGTAAATTAAGGCGCTTAAGTTAATTATGTTGAAGGAACTCGGCAAAATGATTCCGTAACTTTTGGATAAGGAATAACTTTTTTGGGGAAATCGAAAAAAGTTGTCACAAAATCGAGGACAGCGACTGTTTAATAAAAACACAGGTCTCTGCAAATTTGTAAAAAGAAGTATAGAGACTGACGCCTGCCCAGTGCTGTAAAATTAACGGTAAAAGTTTTGGCTTGAACCAGAACTCTCAGTAAACGGCGGCTGTAACTCTGACGGTCCTAAGGTAGCGAAATTCCTTGGCATTTAATTGGTGTCCTGCATGAATGGCGTAACGACTGTCCTACTGTCTCCAACATAATCTTAGTGAAATTGAAATCTCCGTGAAGATGCGGAGTACCTACGGCTAGACGGAAAGACCCCGTGCACCTTTACTATAGTTATGTATTGTAACAAATATTTTTATGTATAGTATATGTGGGAAATTTTTATTAATTCTTTGCGCAAGTAAATAAAAAAAATATAAATGAAATACCACTCTTAAAATTTTTTGTTACTAATTAAACAGACATTGCATAATGGGTAGTTTGACTGGGGCGGTCGCCTCCTAAATAGTAACGGAGGCGTACAATGGTAAGTTCAAATTGAAAAACAATTGTAGAGCATAATAGTATATTACTTGCTTGACTGTAAGATTGACAAATCAAGCAGGGACGAAAGTCGGTTATAGTGATCCGGTGATTCTGTGTGGAAAAGGTCACCGCTCAACGGATAAAAGGTACGCCGGGGATAACAGGCTAATCATCCCTTAGAGACCCTATCGACGGGATGGCTTGGCACCTCGATGTTGGATTATCGCATCCTGGAATTGAAAAAGATTCCAAGGGTTTGGCTGTTCGCCAAAAAAAGCGGTACATGATCTGAGTTTAGAACGTCGTGAGACAGTTTGGTCCCTATCTACCGTAGGCAAAAGAAAATTGAAAGAAGTAGACCCTAGTACGAGAGGACCGGGAAAAGTAAATCACTGGTGGATCGGTTGTTATACCAATAGCATAGCCGAATAGCTACATTTATAATAGATAATTGCTGAAAGCATCTAAGCAAGAAACTAGTCTTGAGATAAATTTTCTTAAAGATGTAAAAGATAATTACTTTGATAGGCTTTATGTGTAAGAATTGTAAAATTTTTAGCTAAAAAGTACTAATGTCTTTTTTTAAATGATTTTTTAAATTTTAATGTTTTTATTATAAAAAGATGTAAATTTCAATATTTATAATATTTTAAATACAAAATTATTTAAAAAAAATTAAATGAGTTTGATCCTGGCTCAGAATAAACGCTAATAGTATGCTTTACACATGCAAGTCGAACGAATGTATTCGTGGCAAACGGGTGAGTAAAAAACAGAATTTAACCTTTTAGAGAAAAATAAAACTTTATTAATTTTGTTAACAAAATTAATTTAAAATAATTAAATTATTTAAGTTAATTTGTCATAAATTTAAAAATTTTAATAAATTTATCATTTGTATTTTAAATGCTAAAAGATAAAACTGTTTAAGATTAGGTAGTTGGTAAAAAGCTTACCAAGCCTTTGATCTTTAGTTGGTCTTAGCGGATAATCAACCACACTGGAACTGAGACAAGGTCCAGGCTAATTTTTTGGCCAGCAGTGAGGAATATTGGACAATGAACGAAAGTTTGATCCAGCAATACTATATGAATGATGAAGGCTAATTTGGTCGTAAAGTTCTTTCAACTAATTATGATAATGACATAACTTAAAGAAGCAGTCCCGGCAAATCTCGTGCCAGCAGCCGCGGTAATACGGGAGGGGCAAGCGTTATTCAAAATAACTGGGCGTAAAGAGTCCGTAGATTGTAAAATAAGTTATTTGTTAAAGTATAAAGCCTAACTTTATAAGAACATTTAAAACTATTTTACTAGAGTTTATTTCAGAAAAGTAGAATTTTATATGAAAGGATAAACCCTGTAGATATATAAAGGAATATCGAAAGTGAAGACAACTTTTTAGTAAAAACTGACATTGAGGGACGAAAGTATAGGTAGCAAACAGGATTAGATACCCTGGTAGTCTATACTGTAAATTATGAGTGTTGTAATTTAAAAATAATTAGATTTTTTAAGCTAACGCTATAAACACTCCGCCTGAGGAGTACGATCGCAAGATTAGAACTCAAAGGAATTGACGGGGGCCTACAACAAGTGGTGGAGCATGTGGTTTAATGCGATAATCCGCGCAAAACCTTACCAACCTTTGAATAAAAAAAATTATTTTAAATAGTTTATAAAATAATCTTACATTTTTATAATATTTTTTTACAGGTGTTGCACGTCTGCCGTCAGCTCGTGTCGTAAGATGTTTGGTTCATTCCTTTAACGAGCGCAACTCTTATTTTTATATTTTGTGTATTAAATTTTTTGTTTTTAAATACAAAAATTTACTATAAAAAGACTAGCAATGATAAATTGAAGGAAGAAGAATTAAGTCAAGTCACTGTGGCCTTTATAGGTTGGGCTACACACGTGCTACAATGAAAAATACAATAAGTTACTAAAATTAATTGTTAAAGTTAATCTTTAAAACTTTTCTTAGTTCAGATTGTAAGCTGAAACTCGCTTATATGAAGTTGGAATCACTAGTAATCGCAAATCAGAATGTTGCGGTGAATATGTATCTTGGCCTTGTACACACCGCCCGTCACATGCAAAAAGTTAATTTTGCTTGAAACTTTAATTTCATTAATTTAAAATTTAATGTAAAAATTAAAGTTATTGAAAAATTGCCAATTTGGATGAAGTCGTAACAAGGTAGCTGTACGGGAACGTGTAGCTGGAATAAATGAAATAGTTCAGTTGGTAGAACATTGGAATCATACCCCAAAAGACAAGGGTTCAATTCCCTTTTTCATTAACTTCTATGATTTTAAATTTATTATTTTATTTATTTTCAATTATATTACTATTGAGTTCTTTAATGATTATAACTGTTCAAAATTCAATTTATTCAGTTTTATTCTTAGTTTTAAGTTTTATTTCAGCTTCTAGTTTATTATTTCTGTTAGAAATAGAATTTATAGCATTAATTTTTATTATAATTTATGTAGGAGCTATTGCAGTTTTATTTTTATTTGTTGTTATGATGCTAGATATTAAAACTATTAATTTTACTAAAGACTCATTAAAATATTTTCCAATTGGAAGTTTTTTAGGAGTTATTTTTATAGTTGAAATGCTATTAATTATTTTTAATATTTTTAAAGTTTCTCCTTATACTTTTAATAGCTTTTTATTGAATAATTATACTAATTGGTTCGAAAAAATAGATTGTTTAACTGATTTAGAATCAATTGGTCAAATTCTGTATACTAATTATGTTGTACAATTTTTAATTTCGGGTCTTATTTTATTATTATCTGTTATAGGTGCGGTAGTGTTAACAATAAAGACAACAACTAAACAAGAAAAAACTCAAAATATCTTTAAACAATTATCCAGAAATTATAAAAATGTAATTTTATATTAGTAATTTAATTTAAATAATTAAACATGACATTGAATTTGTTAACATTTAAAGAAATAAGTATATTACCTGAATTATTTTTAGGTATTTGTATAATTTATTTGCTTATCCACAGCATATTTTTAACTGTAACTAAGCATTACCCCTTAATAAAAAATTCGTTAATTTATTTATCTATTTTAATTTTATATATGACTTGTTTTTTATTAATAAACGATAGTTTAAATATTTTAGAACTGACTAACTTTAATTATTCAGTTTTAAATGATTATTTAAGTTTTTCGTCTAAATTACTGATATCTATTACTTCAATATTTTGTTTATTTATTATAAATCAGTATTTAACAGAACAAAAAATAAACCAGTTTGAATATATTTTACTTATTTTGTTTTCAATTTTAGGATTATTTTTACTTTGTTCTTCTAATGATTTAATTACTGCATATTTAGCTATAGAACTTCAAAGTTTAGCTTTTTATGTTATGGCATCTTTTAAAAAAAATTCAACATTTTCTGTTGAATCTGGTTTAAAGTATTTTATTTTAGGCGCTTTTTCTTCGAGTTTATTTCTTTTTGGGTCATCTTTAATTTACGGTATTAGTGGTACGGTTAATTTTGAAAATTTTAAAGATTTATATTTTTATGATTACCCCGCTAATGAAATTAAATGTTTAAAATTAGAAGAGTTTTATAGTACTCAAAATGAACTTGTCATACTTTATGGGGTAATACAAAAATTGTTGTCATACAACGAAAATGAGTTAATTTTTCATGATTTTCAGTTTTTTTCTAAAATGTTTGGGTCTAAAATATTTATTAATATTAACCCAAATTATATTGTAACAATTTATAATGATGTTTTTTATAGTATTGAAAGTGTTTTTTTAAGTTATAATTTTAAAGATTGTTTAGAAACTGGCTTTTTATCTCCGAAAGATTTAGCTTTTCTTGGGTTTGTGTATTTATTTTTAAATTTATCTGAAAATGAATTAAAAGAAATTTTAGGTAATGACTTGAAAACTAATTTTGAAGTATATAAATTAAATGAATTAGTAACTGAAGTAGGTTCTTCTAATTTTATTAATCAATTATTGATGTTTACTAATTTAGATAGTTATCAAGATTCAATTTATTTTTACACTTTTTTTGATACTACGTTGATACAATTTGCATTAATTTTAATTTTAGTAAGTATTTTTTTTAAATTGTCCTTAGTTCCTTTTCATGTTTGGTCACCTGATGTATATGAAGGTTCTCCTTCAAGTTCAACATTTTTTTTTGCTGTGATACCTAAAATAAGTTTTTTTGTTTTATTATTAAGACTTTTTTACTATAGTTTTTATATTTTCTTAGAAAATTTTAGATATTTTTTAGTTTTGATAGCTGTTATGACAGTAATAGTAGGATCGTTTGTAGGGTTAGAACAAAGAAAATTAAAAAGTCTTTTAGCTTATAGTTCAATAAGTCATATGGGTTACTCTTTATTAGCATTTAGTACAGGAACATTTGAAGGTTTACAGATGTTATACTGTTATTTGACCATATACATGTTATCTGGATTATGTATTTGGTCTATTTTTTTTTTAACTAAATTAAAAAATAGGTATTTTAAAAAACAAAATAAAGATTTAGCCGATTTGTTACTTTTAAAAAAATCAAATTCTATTTTAGCTTTTTCATTTTCTGTTGTTTTATTATCTATTGCAGGTTTTCCTCCGATGATAGGTTTTTTTGTAAAATTCGGTATATTTTTGGTTTCAATTGAATCATCGTTGTATTTTGTTGCATTATTAAGTATTTTATGTAGTGTTATTTCTGCTTTTTATTATCTTAGAATTGTAAAAATAATGTATTTTGAGAAATCTTTGGTAGGTAGATTATATTATCCTATAACATCTTATAAAGCTAGTATAGTAGTTTTACTTTTATTATTATTTTTTGGGTTGTTTTTAAATCCTACGTTATTATATTTATTATCTTATAAATTAACTTTACTTATGTTGTATTAAAAAATAGCGAACCAAAACATTTTTAGCTCAGTTGGATTAGAGCACCAGCCTTCTAAGCTGATAGTCATAGGTTCGAGTCCTATAAAATGTGATATAACTATACTTTTAATATGTTTAATATTCAAAATTTATTACTAATTATTATAATATTACCTTTATTAGGTTCACTAGTTTTAAGTATTACACCGTTTTATGAACAAAACTTAATCAGATCTACTGCTTTAAATTTTTCTTGTTTAACTTTTTTATTATCTTTACTTTTATGGTTTTTTTTTAATAAATCACTAGGTTCATTCCAATTTGTTACTAAATTTTTTTGGATTCCTAATTTAAATTTAAATATTGTATTTGGTATTGATGGAATTTCAATTTTTTTCGTTATTTTAACTACTTTACTTATTCCTTTATGTTTTTTGACAAGTTGGACAAGTGTAAATAAAAATTTAAAAGAATTTTTTATTGCTTTTTTGATTATGGAATTTTTTTTGATAATAGTATTTTGTGTTTTAGATTTATTATTATTTTATATTTTTTTTGAAAGCGTTTTAATTCCTATGTTTTTAATTATAGGTGTTTGGGGTTCGAGAGAAAGAAAAATTAGAGCTGCTTATTTTTTTTTTTTATACACTTTGTTAGGATCTCTTTTAATGTTACTTACTATTTTATATGTTTATTATCAAGTGGGTACTACAGATTATGAAATTTTATTAACTTTTACTTTTTCTAAAACCGAACAATTTTTATTGTGGCTGGCTTTTTTTATTTCTTTTGCAGCAAAAATTCCTATGGTCCCTGTTCATTTATGGTTACCAGAAGCTCATGTAGAAGCTCCTACTTCGGGGTCTGTTATATTAGCAGGTATTTTATTAAAACTTGGTACATACGGGTTTATTAGATTTTCTTTCCCATTATTTCCACAAGCTTCTTTTTATTTTGCTCCTTTTGTTTATTCTATATCAGTTATTGGTATAATTTATACTTCTTTTACAGCTATTAGACAAACAGATTTTAAAAGAATAATAGCCTATACTTCAGTTGCTCATATGAATTTAGTTATGGTAGGTTTGTTTAGTTTTAATGTTATTGGCATTGAAGGAGCTATATTGCAAAGTTTAAGTCATGGGTTTGTAGCTAGTGCTTTATTTTTAATTATAGGTGTTGTTTATGAAAGGCACCACACCCGAATGGTAAAATATTATGGTGGTTTGGTTCACATGATGCCCATTTATATTTTTATATTTTTATTTTTTACTATGGCAAATATAGGGTTACCGGGTACAAGTAGTTTTGTAGGAGAATTTTTAATTTTAACTGGGTCGTTTAAGGCAAATACTTTAGTGACTTTTTTAAGTGCAACTGGTATGGTACTGGGCGGTTGTTATTCTTTATGGTTATTTAATAGAATTGCTTATGGAAATCTAAAAACACAGTATATACAAAAATATGTAGATTTAAATAAAAGAGAGTTTTTTACTTTTTTACCGCTTATTGTTGGTACTTTGATTTCAGGGCTGTATCCTGAGATTTTTTTAAATTCAATTCATATGAGTGTTAATATGTTAATTGAGCTAATGTATTTTTAAATTAAAATTATAATATATTATATGGTTTATATTTTAGACACTGAATTAGTTAAAAGAACATCCATTTATTTTGCATTGCAAAAAATTTTCGGTATTGGTAAAAAGAATTCTACTTTTTTTAGTAAAAAACTGGGTTTTTCTATTAACTTAAAAGTAAAACAATTATCTAACGAACAAATTTTTGAATTGTTAAATTATATAGAAAAATCAAAATTTTTAATTAACGATAAGTTAAAAAAATATCAATCGTTTGTTTTTAAAAAATTAATTTTAATTAAAGCATATAGAGGCTTAAGAAGACTAAAAGGTTTACCTGTTAGAGGTCAACGTACACATACAAATTCAAAAACTTCTAAAATTTATAAAATAAAGCATTAACTAATTTTTAAGGAGATTAATTTGGTTCGAGTCCAAAAATGCTTTTATGAAATTGAAAAATTTTAACAGTTCTAGAATTTTTGGCAAATTTTCAAAACAATATGATTATAAAATGTTTTATAATTCTAATTTTATGGCTTCATTTATTACTAAAACAGTAAGGTGGAATAAAAATTATGTATTAGCATTTGTTGATAATCATATAATACATTATCCAACTCCTATTAATTTGAGTTACGCTTGGAGTTTTGGTGTTATTTCAGCTGCTTGTTTAGCAATTCAAATTTTGTCAGGTATTTTTTTAGCTATGCATTATACTCCTCATATTGATTTAGCTTTTAGTAGTGTAGAGCATATTATGAGAGATGTTAATAATGGTTGGTTATTAAGATATGTCCATGCAAACGGAGCTTCTATGTTTTTTATTGCAGTTTACCTTCACATGTTCCGAGGTCTTTATTATGGTTCGTACATGCAACCAAGACAATTATTATGGTGTTCGGGTGTTGTTATTTTACTTTTAATTATGTTGACAGCTTTTATTGGATATGTTTTACCGTGGGGCCAAATGAGTTTTTGGGGAGCTACTGTAATTACAAGTTTAGTAACTGCCGTTCCTATAGTTGGTCAAACAATAGTAGATTGGTTGTGGGGTGGGTTTACTATAAATAATGCCACTTTAAACAGATTTTTTAGTTTACATTTTTTTGTGCCTTTTGTTATAGCGGGTGTAAGTGCTTTACATATAGCTTTATTACATAAAGATGGATCAAACAATCCACTAGGAATTGATAGCGGAGTAGATAAAGTACCTTTTTATCCGTATTTTTTTGTAAAAGATTTATTTGCTTTAGTCTGTTTTTTGTTATTTTTTGGAATTTTTGTGTTTTATTTTCCTAATATTTTAGGTCATCCTGACAATTATATACCAGCCGACCCGATGCAAACTCCAGCCCATATAGTACCAGAATGGTATTTTTTACCTTTTTATGCTGTTTTAAGATCAATACCAGATAAACTTGGGGGAGTAGCTGCTATGATAGGCGCTATTTTAATATTATTAGTTATACCATTTACTAACACTTCTGAAATAAGAAGTACTACTTTTAGACCTATTTTTAAAATTTTTTATTGGTTATTTATTGCAGATTTCTTAATTTTAGGTTGGATAGGCCAAAAACCAGTTAAAGATGTTTACATTTTAGTGGGTCAATTAGCAACTTTTTATTACTTTATATTTTTTATTTTTTTAATACCTATTATTGGTATATTAGAAACCAAATTGATTCATTTTAAAAAATAATATTTAAAAATGTTATGGACTCCATTAGAACAATTTCAAATTATTTCATTATTTTCTATAAAATTGTTTAGCTTAGATTTTTCAGTCACTAACCTTGTATTAATAAATACAATTGTTTTAGTATTATTTAGTTTAATTATTTCTTTTTCTGGTTCAAATAAAAATTATTTTGAACAAACTAGTTTTTATTTTATTCCCAATACTTGGCAAGTTTTAATTGAATTAGTTTATGAAACAGCAAGTCAGCTTTTATTTGATAATATAAATGAAGAAGGGGAAAAATATTTCCCTTTTATTTCGGTTTTGTTTTCTTTTATTTTATTTAGCAATTTAATTGGATTAATACCGTATAGCTTTACTGTTACTAGCCATTTAATTGTTACGTTTACATTATCTGTATCGGTTTTTATAGGAGTTAATATAATTTGTATCAAACGATATCAATTTCATATGCTATCTCTATTTATACCGGCAAATACTTCATTTGGTTTGGCTTTGTTATTAGTTCCTATTGAATTTGTTTCTTATATTTTTAAACCTATTAGTTTGGGGGTTCGGCTTTTTGCTAATTTAATGGCAGGTCATACTTTATTAAAAGTTATTGTAGGTTTTGCGTGGAGTATGTTATTACTAGAAGATTTTTTATCATTTGCGCATATACTCCCACTATTAATTTTAGTTATATTAATGGGATTAGAATTAGCTGTTGCTTTAATTCAAGCCTATGTTTTTACTATTTTAACTTGTATCTATTTGAATGATAGTATAAATTTACATTAAATTTATACTTTTAAATATAGTTTATGTTTATTAATATAAATTTTAGTTCAAAAAATTTAAAATCTTTAAACCTTTGTTTAACTTTTTTTTTAAAATTAGTAAACTCTAAAAGAGTTAAAATAAAAATATTCAAAAAAGTTAAACCTATACAAAAAACTGATACTGAATTCACTATTTTAAAATCACCCCATGTTAATAAAACAGCTCAAGAACAATTTAAATCTGAACTTTTTAATTATAAATTATATATTTCATATAATTTTCAATTTGTTAAACTTTTGTTTATAATCAAACAACTAAATACAAAAATTTTTGTAGATGTTAACTTAGTTGTAAAATTTATTTTAAATAAGAAAAATTTTATACAAAATAAAGTTAAAAATTTCAATTATAATAAATATTCTTTAAATTTTCTATTTAATACATCTTTTTTAACCAAAAATTATTTTGAAATTTTAAGTTTTTATGGAGAAAAAAGATTTAAAATATTTGTTTAAATAGCTCAGTTGGTAGAGCAAAGGACTGAAAATCCTTGGGACGGCAGTTCGACTCTGTCTTTAAACATACATATAATTTATGTCAAAAAATGACTCGTATATTATGTAATATGCTTTCTAATATTAAAAACGCGCAATTATCAAAAAAAAAAATTATGTTTCAGAAAAAGTCAAACTTATGTCTAAAAATTTTAAATATTTTATGGGATGAAGGTTTTATTTTAGGTTATAAAATTTGTAAATCTAATCCAGTAATTTTAAAAATTTTTTTAAAATACACAAATAAAATACCTGCTATAAATTCATTGATGCTATTGACAAAACCCGGCTCGAAAGTTTATTATTCTTCTAAACAAATTTGGAAAGTAAATTTAACTAATGGTTTAGTTATTGTTTCAACAAACATGGGGTTTTTAACTATTTCGGAATGTAAAAAATTAAAAATAGGTGGAGAACCGTGTGTAATAATAAAGTAATGCTGTATTCTCAAAAATACAAAATCAAAATACCTAAAAATGTTGAGGTTTTATATTTTTTAGAAAAAAATATTGTTATAATTATAGGAAAAATAAGTAAAAAAATATTAATCTTTAAAACTCAAATTACAATCAATAGTATTTTAAAAACTATAGAAGTGACACCTGATTTTTTTTTTTTAACTAGTAATAAAGAAAAAAAAAAAGTAAAATCTTACCAAAGAACATCATTAGCATTAATAAAACAAGCATTTTTGGAAGTATCCATTTTTTTTCATAAAAAAATAAAATTAATAGGTATTGGTTATAAATCTTTTGTTAATGATGTCTTTAAAAATAAATTTTTAATTTTAAAATTAGGATATAGTCATAATATATATTTTAAAATACCTTTTAACGTTACTATTACTTGTTTAAAATCTGATAAAATTTTTATTTCAAGTAATTGCTATAAAGAGGTTACTCAAGTTGCCTCTATAATAAGGTCATATAAATTACCCGAACCCTATAAAGGAAAGGGTATTTTATATGAAAATGAAAAAATTTTATTAAAAGAAGGGAAAAAAATTTAATATTTAAGTATATGAAATTAAAATTAATTAGGAAAAAAAAGTATAAAATTGTAAAATATAATATATTAAAATCAAAAATATATTTACAAATTAAGCAGAATAAGTCTTTAAATACAAATATGGGACAATTTGAGATTTATTTAAAACAACTAATAAAACTTATTTATGAATACCATCATAATAATAAATGTATTTATTTTATAGATTTCCCAGTTGTTAATAATAAAGAATTGTTACAAAAAGCATTAAAAAACAATCACAAATTTTTTTCTAGTAGAATGCTAGTAAAAAAAATAAAAAGTAAAACACTACTTGAAACCAATTTATTAATTGTTTTTACTGAAGAGGAGAATAGGTTAGTTTGTAATCATTTTAAAACATTAAATATCCCAATTATTATAATAAATAAATTTTCATTTTTTGATTTTTCGAGGAAAAAAGTTTATGTAAATAGTTTAATAAATAAAAAAATATTTGTAAATTTATTTTATTCTCTTTTTCAGAAACTAAAAATTAAAAATATATAGATTTAAATACTCATTATTAGATTATTTAATTATCATTTTTATGTCTCTTATAAAAAAAGTTAAGACAAAAGTACGTTATAAAAAAATTTTAAAATTAAAACAAAATGTTCAAAATAACCCCAAATTTTTAAATTTTAAAACGAAAAAATGGCAAAATATTATTTTACAAAATAAAAAAAAAATTACTAATAGTCATAAATTAAACAATCTTGATCAATTTAATTACTTTATACCTAAATTTACTGATTTTTTTGCAAAAAAATTTAAACTAACTCTACAATCTAAACAAAAAGTCAGTTATTTATATGGATATTTAACTAAGAAATATCTAAAAAAAATTATAGGAAAAGCTCTTACCAAAGAGAATTCAAGTTATTGGGTATTAAAAAATTTAGAAATGAGGTTAGACAGCGTATTATACAAATCTCACTTTGTTAAAAGTTTTAGAGAAGCCAGACAATTAATTTCACATGGCCATATTTTTGTTAATAAAACTAAAATAAAAACACCCTCGTTTTTTCTTGTTGGTGGGGATATTATTTCAATATCAAAAAATATTAAACCAAAACTTGAAAAGAAAATTCTAAAATCAAGATTATTACCTTTACCGCCTAAATATTTACAAATAAACTATAAAATTTTGTCTATCCTATATTTAGGAAATATAGAAAAAAGTAACCTTTTTAATCAATTTACTTTTTGGTTAGATCTAAAAACAGTAATAGAATTTTATAAAAACAAATAAAACTGTTATTTTCAGTAGCTCAGGGGGAGAGCGGGTGGCTGTTAACCACTAGGACGATGGTTCAAATCCATCCTGAAAAGGTTATTATGGAAGTAATCGGATTTGAACCGATAGCTTTATGCTTGCAAAGCATACACTCTACCAATTGAGTTATACTCCCTTATATTATTACTAAAGTTATGCTTGTTTGGTGGAATTGGTAGACACGTCAGACTTAAAATCTGATTCTTTAAAAGAGTATCGGTTCAAGTCCGATAACAAGTAATTTAAATAACATTAATATAGTTTTTCAACCGCCAAAATGATGGAATTGGTAGACATACTAGGTTTAGGTTCTAGTTCTTTAAAAAAGAGTAAGGGTTCAAATCCCTTTTTTGGTAATATAAAAATAATGGTAACTCTCAATCAATTATGTTATAACAAAAGAAAAAAAAAAATCAAAAGAAATAAAACCCCCGCACTTGATAACTGTCCTCAAAAACAAGGTGTTTGCCTAAAAATATTTTTAAGAACACCCAAAAAACCGAACTCTGCATTAAGAAAATTAGCAAGGTTAAAACTAACCAATGACAAAAAAGTTATGAGTTATATACCAGGTGAAGGTCATAATTTACAAGAATATTCAACTGTACTTATGCGCGGTGGGAGAGTTAAAGATTTACCAGGTATTAAATACCATTTGGTTAGAGGTAAATTGGATCTTTTAGGGTTAAAAAATAGGAAAACATCAAGATCTAAGTACGGTGTAAAAAAAATTAATAATGCATAAAAATATTTTAATTAAGTTTCTTAATAAATTAACATTTAAAGGAAAAAAATTTAAATCTTTTAATATTTTACAAAATTCCACTAAACTTATACAAAAAAACTCAAAAAAAAATCATAAAAAATTGTTTCAATTTTCAGTAATAAATATATCCCCTTTATTTAATTTAAAAACTATAAAAAAAACCAAGAAAAACTCTAAAGATTTTCCATTTTTTATAAACAATGATGTACGAATATCAATAGCAATTAAGTTTATTGGAGAAAAAACCAAATTGTTTAAAACAAATTTATATAAAGAAATTTTTATGATTATGAAAAATAATAGCAATCTTTTTCAGAAAAAGAATAATATAACTGAACTGTCTTATAAAAATAAGAAATACGCTAACTATAGATGGTTTTAAACAACTTACTCTTACATTTAATAGGAGTTGAACCTATAACTTTCGGGACCGAAATCCGACGCTCTATCCAATTGAGCTATAAATGTTTTAAAAATAAATAAAATAAAAAATGATTCAACAACAAAGTATATTGGGAGTATCAGACAATTCCGGAGCTAAAACAGTTAAATGTATAAAAGTTCTGGGCGGGTTTAATAAAAAAGTAGCTAAACTTGGAGACATTATAGTAGTTTCAATCCAAAAGTTAAGAAATAAATCTAAACATTTATCAAAAGTAAAAAAAGGGGAAATCTATAAAGCTCTTATAATTAGAACTAAAACAAAACACAAAAATAAAAATGGTATACTTGTTAATTTTCAATCTAATGACGTCAGTTTAATTAATAAATCTGGTAAACCTATTCCAACTCGTATTTTGGGTCCTATACCTAAGATTTTTAAAGTAAAAAAATTTCTAAAATTTGCAAATATTTCTTCAGGTTTCATTTAATTTTATCATGTTGTTTATTAAAAAATATATTGAAAATACAGTAAACTACGATTTATTGAATAAATTCTCCTATAAATCATTAGACAATAGACCTCAACTTAAAAAAATATATTTAAATTTTTATTGTAAAAATTATTCATTAAACTATTTAGCTTCCTCTTTAATAGCTTTGGAATTAATGTCATCTCAAAAAAGTATTTTGACTTATTTAAAAAACAGTAATATTTTGATAAAGCTTAAGAAAGGGTTACCTGTAGGATGTACCGTTATTCTACGAAAAAAAAATATGAATTTATTTTTAACTGAATTTCTGTCATATATTTTTCCTAAAAATATACACAATTCAAACAAAATTCAGTTAAAAAATATTAAAAGTTTTTCTTTTAAACTAACAAATCCTTTATTGTTTACTGAATTAGAAAAAAGATACCAATTTTTTAAGAACTTAACCGATTTAAGGGTTACTATTGTAACTAATTCAAAAACTAGAAAAGAATTGTTTATTTTATTAACTTCTATAAAAATTTTTCATAGCAACTATAACTCAATTGGTAGAGTGTAACCTTGCCAAGGTTAAAGCTGAGGGTTCGAATCCCTTTTTTTGCTTTATTTTTAATTAAACATCCCGCAATTTGATATAATTACATTAGGCGCTCAAATTTTTGGATTATTAGTAACATTAGCTATTTTTTATTATTATAATATTAAAGTAGTAATTCCTAAATTTATAGAAATTAAAAAATTTCGAACTAAAAAATTAAAAAAAAATAATTCTTTAGTTTTTATGGTTAGCAAAGATTTATCTTCAAATATGTGGTTAAAAACTTTTTGTTATACAAATTTTTTAAAATAAAATGTTTTAATAAATGTTTAAATAATCTTTATTAATAAAAAAGATAAGTGGTCGAGTGGTTTAAGGCGTTAGTTTTGAAAACTATTGTATTACTTTAAAAATACCGTGGGTTCGAATCCCACCTTATCTTTTAATAAGCTAAATAACATAACGGTAATGTATTAGATTGCAAATCTTAGAATATCGGTTCAAATCCGATTTTAGCTTTTAAAGTTTTTGCTATTTTAAAATGATTATATTATTAATTTCAAATATTTTAAAAATTTTGTCAATTGTTATTCCATTACTTATTTCTGTAGCTTATTTTACTATAGCTGAACGAAAAATAATGGGTAGTATTCATAGAAGAAAAGGACCAAATGTAATTGGTTTTTTAGGGTTACTACAACCTTTAGCAGATGGTTTAAAACTATTTGCTAAAGAAACTATTTTACCAAGTAATTCTAACGTTATTATTTTTTTATTAGCACCTATGTTAACGTTTATTTTAAGTTTAATGGGTTGGGCTGTTATCCCTTTTTCTTTAAATATAGTTATTTCTGATTTAAATGTCGGAGTTTTGTATTTATTTTCTATTTCTTCTTTAAGTGTTTATGGAATAATTATGGCTGGCTGGTCTAGTAATTCAAAATACCCCTTTTTAGGTGCTTTGAGATCAGCAGCTCAGATGATTTCATATGAAGTATCAATAGGATTTATCATTGTTAATGTTTGTTTATGTGTAGGATCTTTTAATTTAACTCAAATAGTATTATCTCAACAAAATGTTTGGTTTATTGTACCGTTGTTTCCCATGTTTATTTTGTTCGCCATTTCTATGTTAGCAGAAACAAACAGACACCCATTTGATTTGCCAGAAGCAGAAGCAGAATTAGTATCTGGTTATAATGTTGAGTATTCTGCTATGACATTCGCTTTATTCTTTTTAGGAGAATATGCTAACATGCTACTTATGAGTGCTTTTATTTCTATTTTGTTTTTAGGGGGTTGGTTACCATTATTAAATTTTTTTCCTTTTAATATTTTACCTGGGAGTTTTTGGTTTAGTTCTAAAATTTTATTAAGTGTTATTTTTTTTATCTTAACAAGAGCTACATTGCCTAGATATAGGTACGATCAATTAATGGATATTGGTTGGAAATGTTTTTTACCGTTATCTTTAGGTTATTTATTATTTTCTACTGGTATTTTGATTAGTTTTAACTGGTTGCCTTATTAATAGTTTTATTGTAAATTTTTTTTAAAAATAATACAAACTAAAAATAGTTCATAAAATACAAGAAAATAAAAAACAATACCTAATTGTAAATTTATTTCTGGTGGTGATATTGCTATAGAAATAGTAATTAATAACAAATAATAATATTTACGGTATTTTTTAATGAACAATATAAAATTAGAATAAATAAAAATTTCACTTACCATTAATAATATTATAATACTACTAAAACTAATTAAACACAATTTATATAAAATAAAATAAAAATTTAAATACTCAGTTATCTTGGCTTCAAAATATAACGTAAATACTTTACTAGTTAATATGTTTTGTAGTGTTAAAAAAAATGTACAAACAAAAGGAACTATTGTTTTATTAAATACTAAAAAAAAAATTAAAAATAAAATTAAAAAAATAAAGTATGTAGTTAACGATAATCTGTATTCTTTACAATATAAACCCGGGCCTAAAAAAACAATAAAATGGTATAAAAAATAAATAAATGTAATCTGATTTGAAAAAAAGTATGAAATTTTAACGTAACTTATCAAAATTTCAGTGAAATTAGTAGAAATAAAATAAACAGAATGATCTAAAATAGATATAGTTAACCAAGGTTTAGATAAAATAAATAGTAACGTTTCTTTATTAGAATACGTTATAACCATTAAACATAACCACATACCAAAAATAAGTAAAATTCTATTTTTTAGTTCTATTAAATAATTTAAAATCATTTTTTAAACAATATAAGGAAAATAGTTCAGTTGGTAGAGCAGTGGTTTCCAAAACCAAAGGGCAAGGGTTCAACTCCCTTTTTTCCTGAATTTTTTTTTTTTCAGAATATTATTGTACTGTTTAAACAGTTTAGTAATATTTTTTTTTAAAACAGAAAAATCTCCAAATAATAAAAAAAAAAGAATAATTAAAACTAAGATTTTACTAAAATTAATATTTGCCATTATTTTTAATAATAAATTACTTAAAAAAACGTATACAGGCTTATAGTTCAGTGGTAGAACGTACCGCTCATAACGGTTTTGTCGTAGGTTCAATTCCTACTAAGCCTATAAAAGTTAATTACAATTTTTTTCTTTAAAATACAATGAAATTAAACTTAAAAGAATTTAACTCATTAAAAATAGCAAAACATATGTATAATAATAGTTTAACTTTTGTCGTACAGGGTATAAACTTAAAAAAACAAACTTGGTTAAAAATTGAGCAGCATCTATATAACAACAATATAAAATGTTACCAATTAAATAATTCAATGACTAGACTCTATTTAATAAACTCTATTTTTAAAAACTATTTGACTTCATTAAATAGTAACAATTTTTTATTAACCAATAAATCAGTTAATTTTAAACTTATTAATTTTAAACAATTGTTGGATTTAACTTCAACATTTTATTTTCTTTTTATAAAACTAAACACTAAATTTTATTTTGTTAATAAAAATTTTTATAGAATTAGTTTTAATTATAAATTTTTGATAAAAAATTTTACGTTTTTACTTTTTAAAAGCTCAATTATACCAATAAAACTGTTTAAAAAAATTTAAACTGAAAAATATAATTCGAAATAATGTGATTCGAACACATGACTTCCTGTTCCCAAAACAGGCACGCTACCAGACTGCGTTATATTTCGTAATAAGAAGAAAGTAGGATTCGAACCTACGACGGGTTTATCCCAATAGATTTACAATCTACCACTTTTAGCCACTCAGTCATTTCTTCTTTATTTTAAACGTTTATATTTTTTAGGTCGACAACCATTATGTGGTTTATAATTATAACTTACAATAGAAACTATCGTAAAATTATTTTTTAATAACTTAATTATTCGTTTTATAGAATAATTTTTAGTAATATTCTCTAAATGTAATATTATAGGCAGTTTATAAAGTGATTTTGTTTCTATTAAAAACTGTTTTAAGACAGTTACAAAAGAAATAAAACGTTTTATTTTTTGTTTTCCCTGTAAATCACTTGTTCCAGCAGAATAATTATTTTTAATTTTACCACAAATATCCGACAAATAAATTCTGGTATTGGTAGAATTAAATTTTATAGTAACAACATAAAGTACAGAAACATCATTTTTTTTTAGTAAAAAATTATTTCTATTATTTAACAAAAAAAAATTATTTGTAAATAAATAATTAAAATTTGAAAATAGTTTAATAGATTTTATATCTTTGTTTTTTAAGAATTTAAAATAATTAATTTTCATTATTATTTGATTTATAGTATAAAACAAGTACAACCTGTTATGAACATCTAATCTAATTTTTTTAATTTTGTTTTTTTTTATAACACTTAGTAAATTTTTTGATAAAATCATGTTTTAATTTAAAAAATAAAAGTCATTCTTCACTTTTTTACAAAAAACTGTTTAATTAAAAATGATATTTTCGTCTTCGCAAACTAACTTAAAACATTTTAACCACTCTTCATTAATAAAAAATAAAATTATTGGTTTTAAAAATAAATCTGGAAAAAACAATACTGGTCGAATAACATCTTTTCATAAAGGAGGCGGTCACAAAAAAAAATATAGGAAAATAAATTTTGAACGCAGTAAAAACTCTATCGGTCTAGTTACAAGTATAGAATATGACCCTTTTAGAAATTCAAATATAGCGTCTGTATTTGAGTTATCCACTAAAACTTATTATTACATATTAGCAACTAATAATTTAAATATCGGGGATATTGTTAAATCAGGGCTAGTGTCAGATATAAAATCTGGCCATTCCACTCAAATATTAAAAATACCTTTGGGGACTTTTGTTAACAATATATCATTAACGAAGAACAAACCTGCCAAGATAAGTAGATCAGCGGGTACTTTTTCTACTATTATAGAAGTTAATAATAAATTTAGTAAAGTAAAATTTTGTTCTGGTAAACAACAAACCATTTCTTCTTCCTGTTTTTGTACTGTAGGTATAATTTCAAATCATTTTTTTTTTTTAAAAGAGATAGGAAAAGCGGGTAGAGCAAGATGGTTAAATAAAAGACCTACAGTAAGAGGTGTCGCTATGAACCCTATAGATCATCCCCATGGTGGAGGTGAGGGTAAAAAATCTGGAAACAAAATTTTAGTAACCCCTTGGGGAAAACCAACTAAAGGAGTTAAAACATCGAAAAATAAATGAGTAGATCGAAATGGAAAGGTCCTTTTATTAATAAAAAAAGTTTACTAAAAAATTCATTGAAAATAAAATCTAGAAATTCCACAATATTACCCCAATTTGTAAATTATAAGTTAAAAGTGCATAATGGTTTATGTTTTTCAGAATTATTAGTAATAGATGAAATGGTTGGTCACAAATTTGGGGAACTTATAGCTACAAGAAAATCCTTTTTTTTCAAAAAAAATAAATAATATTATATGAAACATTTATTTAAAAATAGTTCATTATGGAAAACCCGATATTATGAAAAAAATAAGAAAGAACATTCTCTTTATTTGTATAACAGCTTAGAAATTGAAAAAACAATTAAAAGATTGTTAAAGTTATATAAACTAATTTTAAATGATTTAGAGATAAAATACTCAAATTCTCAGTTAGAAATATTTCTTTCTTATTACTCAACAGTTAAATCATTTAAACTTTTACAACAAATTACTAAAAAAAAATCTATATTGATAAAACCTTTAAGTAATTCTAAAATTAAATTGTCATCAAATAAAATCTTATTTAAGAAAAGATTAGTTTTATTATCTTTTTTAAAAAAGAAATTATTTAAAAAAGAATTTTTAAATAAATTGCTTTTGCAAAAAAACAATTTTTCAGAAATTCTATTAGAAAGTTTAAGCCTTTTTACAAGAAAAAAATTAAAACTTATCGTAATTGTACAAAATTTAAATAAAGGTATTTCATTCCGATTAAAAAATAAATTTTCTAATATTTTAAAAGAAATATTTTTAAAACTTAGAAAATTTGATAGAAATATTTTTTTTAAAGAAACTCTTAATATTTTATTATTAACTATATGTAAGTCTATAAACTTAAAATTATTAACGAACTTCATAGCTTTTCAGTTTAGTGTTATGAAAAAACATAATATGTTTTTAATTTTCTTAAAACAAACCCTTAAGTTACTGCACAATTCTCATGTATCTGTCATAAAAGGTTTAAAAATAATAATTAAGGGAAGACTAAATGGAGCTGCACGAGCACGTAGCAAAATAATTCAAACTGGAAGTACCCCTTTGCAAACAAATAGCTTAAAAATACTACACTCAAAATCAACTTCCTACACACCTAACGGGACGTTTAGTATTAAGTCTTGGGTTTGTTTAAATACTTAAACATTAAAATCTTTATTTTTATATAATGTTTTTACAACCTAAAAAATTTAAATTTAAAAAAGTTCAAAAAGGAACAAGTTCAAAGATACAATATAAATCAACCAAATTAAAATTTGGTTTAATAGGTTTAAAGGCTAACCAATCTGGACGAATAACTTCTAAACAATTAGAAGCTGCTAGACAAGCTATAGTTAGAAAAATAAAAAGAAAAGGGAAACTTTGGATTAATGTTTTTCCAAATATACCCGTAACTAAAAAACCCACAGAAACACGAATGGGTAAAGGAAAGGGTAACGTTGATTATTGGGTTGTAAAAATTAAAATTGGAACAATTTTATTTGAATTGGACGGTATAAAATCGAACAAAGCTAAAACAGCTTTTAAGACAGGAAAAGCTAAATTACCTATAAAAACGGTAGTAATTGAAAATTAATGAAAATGATAAAGGCTTAAGTGTTTTACCCATAGTTAAAATTATATATAAAACCTTCTTTATTAAAGCTAATTAGTACTATAAACTTTAAGTACCCACACAGTGGCTAATACTAATTTTTTAATTAAAAAGACTTACCACTAACTATTTTTCATAAAAAAATAATATGACAATTTTAATTTAATATTTGATAAAATTTAAAAAGTTAAATTTTCGAGATAAAAATAATTTTTAAAAATTTTAACATGTTATTACAAGCAGCAAAATTTGTTGGAGCTGGTTTAGCTACTATAGGATTAGCAGGAGCAGGAGTTGGTATTGGTACCGTATTTGGAGCATTAGTTATAGGAATTTCAAGAAACCCATCGTTAAAAGATGAATTGTTTAAATTAGCTATTTTAGGATTTGCTTTAACAGAAGCGATCGCTTTATTTTCTTTAATGATGGCTTTTTTAATTCTTTTTGCTTTATAAACCAGTCTATTTTTAAGGGTATATAGCTCAAATGGTAGAGCATTGGACTTTTAATCCACAGGTTTTGGGTTCAAATCCCGATTTACCCAAAAAAAACTTTTTAAATAAAACTATGGCAATAATTAATATAAATTATATTTTAACTGTTACAATAATACTATTTTTGATAGGAATGTTAGGATTAATCTTAAATAGAAAAAATATTTTAATAACAATAATGTCTATTGAATTAATGCTTTTATCAGTAAATTTAAATTTTTCCATTTTTTCAAATTACTTAGATGATATTACGGGTCAAATCTTCGTGCTATTTATTTTAACAATAGCAGCAACAGAATCTGCAATTGGTTTAGCCATTTTATCTGTTTACTATAAACTAAATAATACAATACAATTAACGAAAATTAAGAATGTAAAAAGTTAATAGATAAACTTTCTTACGAAAAAGACGGGACTTGAACCCGCAATCTTCGACGTGACAGGTCGACGCTTTAACCAAATTAAGCTACATTTTCTTTTTTTCTGTATAAACTTTTATCTGAAATATTTTTATATAAATAACGTCAAATTTAACTATGATTTAGAATTCAATAAAAAATTTCAAAATAATTTTTGGAAACATAATACCCCTCTTATTGAATATTGTGAATCGGTGGGAATTAACATCCCACATTATTGCTATCATAAAAACTTATCGATTTCAGGTAACTGCCGTATGTGCCTTATAGAAGTAAAAAACTCTCCTAAACCAGTAGTCTCTTGCGCTATGAGTGCTAAAGCTTGTTTAAATAATAATGCTATTTTTACTCAAAGCCCGTTAGTCAAAAAAGCAAGAGAAAATATCTTAGAATTCTTACTATTAAACCACCCACTAGATTGCCCTATTTGTGATCAGGGGGGTGAATGTGATTTACAAGATCAATCCTTTTTTTTTGGGATCACTCAAAAAAGGTTTTATAGTTTAAAAAGATTTGTTACAGATAAAAATATAGGCCCTATTGTTAAAACACTTATGACCAGATGTATTCATTGTACAAGATGCGTTAGATTTGCCGATGAAATAGCAGGGGTTGGTAATCTTGGTATTTTTGGAAGAGGATTACAAAGTGAAATAGGTACTTATATAAATAAAGTTTTTAAATCTGAATTATCAGGAAATGTTATAGATTTATGTCCAGTAGGAGCTTTAACAGCCAAACCCTACCCATTTTTAGGTCGTAGTTGGGAATTAAAAAGTATAACTGGTATAGATTTTTCTGATGGTTTTGGTACCAATATTAATATATTTTTAAAAAACAATAAAATTATTAAAGTTTTACCGGCCACCGTAACTAAAGATTCTGCTGAAATTAACTGGATTTCTGATAAGACAAGATTTTCATTTGACGGGATGTTTTCTCCTGAAAGAGTAACTAAAGGCAGTATTTTTGTTTCTAAAACAAAACAGTATACTAACCTCTTAAATTGGAAAGATATCTTTACTAAAATAGTTCAAATTCTTTATTTTCAAGATCATTTAAGCAGACATTTTTACACACTTAAAAAACTAACCATTGTCTTTAATTACAACATTAGTTTAGAAGTTTTAAATTTATTAAACCTTTTATCTAATAAATATACATTTTTAAATATTAGGAAAATAGAATCTAGTAACATTATAAACCATTCGGACCACCAATTGATATTAAACTCTTTTTCAAATAAACATAAATTATTAACATCTAATTTATGTTTATTAATAAATACAAACCCAAGATTCGAAGGGACTAATGTAAATATAAAGCTAAGACAAAGATTTTTAAAAGGTAACTTTAAAATTGCTTCAATAGGGTCGTTAAAAAAATTAAATTTACCTATTCAATCTTTAGGTTCAAATGTAAATATTTTAAAATCTATAGCAGAAGGGAATCATTTGTTTTGTAAACAATTGCAATTATCAAGTAATCCGATTATAATTTGTAATTCTGAAGTATTAAAAAGAAAAGATTCAAACACAGTGTTAGCTGTATTAGAGACTTTAAAACAATTTTCTTCTAATGAGTTAAATTTTTTAAACTCATCTATAAACGAAGCAGGAGTTTATAATTTAAATAATTTTAAAAAATTAGAAAAAAAAGATTTGCTTCAATCTTTTGGCTTATATTTTCTTAATAATTCTTTTTCCAATAGTAACATTAAAAAATTAGTTGAATTAAAATCTCTAAACCTGTTTAACTATTATAACTCATCTGATACAACAATTTTTATTGAACATAACCACGGAACCATAAGCTATTTAAGTAAAGCAATAAAAGAATCTTTTAATATTTCTAATTATTTTAATTTACCTAACAAAACTTTTTTTGAATCTACAAATACTTATATTAACACCACGGGTCACTTTAAAAAAAATATTGAGTGCATTCCTAACATAGGTAAATCAAAAGACGATTGGTCTATATTAAGAAAATTATTTTCTTGTACAAAACATATAAATTTTACACAATGTCTAAATATATCCCATAAAATAAATTTTAATTTTAAAAATTTAACAAATTTTAAAAATTTTGTAAATTTTCTAGACTACCCAGTAAAAAGTTTATCTAAATATTCATTTTACTTTAATAACAAATCTTTAACTCTAATTTTAAAGTACGATGGGTATAATAAATCGAAATCAAAAATATTTACTACTAAATTACAATTATGGTTAGAAGACTTTTACATTTCTGGAAAAGATTCTTACAGTAATAAATCCTCTACAATGATTAAATGTTCAAAAATTTATAGAAAAGACTCCTATAATTTTTCTATTCTTTAACAAACCCTCGACACCTTAAGTTGCTCAGTTCGAATGCTTTTTGTTTGTTTTTAAATAACAAACAAAACAAAATAAAACTGACATCACATATATTTCTTCAAATAAAAAATTAGTTAAAGCTGGATTCGAACCAACAACCTTTAGGACATGAGCCTAACGAGCGGCCTTTGCTCTTTTTAACTTAATTTTTAGTTATTGTTTATTTAACAGATTAAACTTTTTAAATAAACTAACCCTCTTTTAATTGACTTAATTACTAATTTTGATACTTTTGCTACTCCTTTTAGATTGTAAGATCCTAGTAGTATTTTTATAGAAAGAATTAAAATCGGACTGAAATATAAACTCACTATGAACATAAATACAGGTCTTAAAGGTAAACATTCACAAATTAAAACCATCCTTATGTCGATGAAGTCAGGAATATTCAGCTCAGGCATACCTGGATCAGGACTATTTGGATCAGGACTATTTGGACCAGGACTATTTGGATCAGGACTATTTGGACCAGGACTATTTGGACCAGGACTATTTGGACCAGGACTATTTGGACCAGGACTATTTGGACCAGGACTATTTGGACCAGGACTATTTGAATCAAGAAAATACGGCCCAGGAAAATTAGGATCACGAATAAATTTTCCAGGACTATTCGGATCAGGAATGTACCTACCATGAACATAAGGCATATACGGATCAGGTCTAGAATACGTATCAAGTAGATACAGTTGATACCGATCCATCCGGCAAACATCCTGCTGTGTAATAACCATATCGTAATCTGTTTGAGTTAACGAATCAGGTAAATAATCATAATCATAAGGCTCTATTACATCATAATTATTGGAAGGTAAAGGCTGCGGAATATTGAGTATTTTTTCAAAAATCGTCAATGGCTCCTTAATGTTTTCAGGTGAACCTGCTTTAGGAATTGTTTCAGCATCAAGGGTAAGACCCCCCACTTGTAACTCTTCCAACTCATCTGTTGACTGTGGTTCCAGAGATAGCCAAGATGTAGTTGGGGTGACCGGTTCTCGATATAGTGGACTAGTTTCTTCTGGCTTGAATAAATGGTCTAGCTGATCTAAGTGCTTTAATTTTTTTTTTGTCATATTTAATTTTATTAATTTTTAATAATGAATACCTCCCCACCAATAAACAGTTATAAATAGAAATAACCAAACAACATCGACAAAATGCCAATACCAAGCAGCTGATTCAAATCCAAAATGATGTGTAGCTGTAAAATGATTAAAAATAATTCTTACAAAAGAAACAAATAAGGAGCATGTGCCAATAAATACATGAAATCCGTGAAATCCTGTAGCCATATAAAAACAAGAACCAAAAACACTGTCACTAATATTAAACGGAGCATCTACATACTCCATTCCTTGAAGTGCTGTAAATAAAATGGCTAAAATAAGAGTAAATATAAGTGAAATTAATGCCTGTTTTTTTGCTCGTACAATTAAAGCATGATGAGCCCAAGTTACAGTTGCACCTGAACTAAGTAAAATAAAAGTATTGGTTAAAGGAATCCCAGACGTTTTTATTGTTTGTATGGCTTCAGGAGGCCAAACACCACCTAAATTAAATACTGGTGATAAACTTGAATGAAAAAAAGCCCAAAAAAATGCAAAGAAAAACATAATTTCTGACACAATGAACAAAATCATACCTAATCTTAAACCTCTTTGAACAGAAAATGTGTGTTGTTCTTCGAAAGTAGCTTCTCTAACTATATCTCTCCACCAAGTAAACATAACATATAAAATAATAGCAAACCCAGTTAAACATAAGTGCCCTCCTCCATAAAAATTTTGCATATATAAAACTCCACCCGAGGTCATCATAAAAGCTCCTAAAGCAGCAACTAAAGGCCACGGGCTAGGATCTACTAAATGCCATGAGTGCTTTGTTTTTAAATATTTAAATTGATCTTTGTTTTTTAATACAAACTCTCTCTTTTTATTTTTTAAGTTTAATAATAGATTATAATTTTTTGTCATATTTAAAAAGTATTTTAATTTTATTTGCTTTAGTTAAGTAAAGCTTTTATTCTTAATAAAGCTTTAAAAATTTTGCTAAAAAAATTTATTAATTAATTTATTTTACAACTGTAATAATTTAATATATATTTTGCACCCTTCATTATAAGGTTATTTTTTTTCCACTTATTTTTAAAACACAATCAAATAAAACACATAATAACTTTTTACCGAACTACCGTGTTATACAGTATTATCAAAAATATTTTAAACAGTTACTTAAAAGATTATTTTATTAACCTATCTGTTAAGACTATGTTAAACTCAACTGGATAGATTTTGTAGAAATAATGATATTATAACATTAATGGATCTATATAAATAATCATAGGAAATACTTAAAAACCCTTGACGTTTACTGATGTTGAACATTATTCTACATTACAACAATCAGAGTCTATATCTTTTCAAACTAGTAATATTTATTTTGACACGGAGTTAAATAATAGGATGTTGGATATATAGCTTAGATCAGTTGTTCTTAATAACTTTTAGCAACTATAATCTAAAATTAACCCTACAAATTAACATTAGAGAAAGACACTGTTAGGTCTATTCTAGAAACTGTCTACCATAAAACTTGTGATTGACAGCTTATAAAAAGATATAATTACAAATTTTTTCTTATAAATAACAAAAAATAAATTATACAAATTATAAAACTCGATTATGTACAATAATAAAAAAAATTCAAGAAATCCTATACTATATATTTATGATTACTAACACTTACAAAATTATCAACACAGTTTTAGTATTTATAATAGCAATCTTGTATGGTGAAATCTATTTGTTAAGTGAGAAACTGTCAGAAATGTTAAAAATGATTCAAATATTAGAAAATAAAGTATCTCAAATGGAATATTTACAAAAAAAAAGTTTTGCTGTATAAACTATTTGTACCAAAAAGTAATTGCAGTATCGAATATGTAGTTGTGATCTCATAGTTGAAATGGTAGCCTTGTTATATTTTGATAGTATTGACCTTGGAAGTTTGGGTAAGGCTTTTAATATTAGCGCGGATCAAGCATTACAAGATATTATCAGCCAAAATGACTTGATTAGCAGTAATTTGATTGAATGTATGAAAAGTATTAAATTGATGAATCAATCAATTATTGACGAAATCAGAAAAGCTTTTAATCGTATATGTGCTAAGATGAATGTGGTTTTTTAAGTGCTACTGTTCAAGGTGATAATGCCCAAAAACATTCTGAATTCTATACTTTAGTCTGTTGACGACTTTGAGTAATCATGGTTAATATTAGAACATTAACCGATATTCAAGGAAAAGATTTGTCTGTTCAAAGTATTACTGTAAGACCAGTACGTACATAAGACGCTTCTATGCAAACTAGTGTAGAAAGTGGTCTTCCTGTAACTTCGCAATTGAACGAATCACTGAGACAATTTGCAAGGTAAAGGTTAGAGAATTAAATTTAACATTAAGTGAAGAAACTCGTCGTAATATGTTACAGTCTATTGTAGATGATTGTTAAGACGAAAATTTTGTTAGAACTATGCTAACTAATCTATCCTTCTGATACTATAAACAATTTAAGGCAAGTTTTACAAAGATCCATTAGTCAATATAGAGACCTACTATCGTTTCTTAAATATCTATTGCAAGTTTAACTAATCTAATTATTGAATTAGAAATATTTACAACTTCTGTTGTTTTAAATATAAATTCAACGATAAATGCTATTAAAGAAAATAATAGTAATGCTAATAAGAATATTGAAGAAAGAGCAGAAGACTCTAACCAAGAAAGAAGTAATATTTTTTTTTTTCAAATTTGAATTGACAATATTGATCAATAAAATTAATATGTTTAAATAAAATACAGAAAAAATCAGATTACACAGGTAAAAAAAGATAAGCTTATTTATTTTTGATTTTTTTCTTTACTTTTAAGGTCTTAATAAATAAAACTGAAAATTGACAAAAATCAGGATCTAAATACTCATTTCATGCAATTTTTCTTTTCACGAAGATGAGTAAAAAACTTACCTATATATATGTACGATAAATTTTTATAGTACCTTTAAAAAAATGCGAAATGATTAAGTATAAAATTTAATTAGATTCAATAATAATATTAATTAAAAATGTATTTCTTCAAATAATATTATGTTTAAATTTTAAAAATGACAGTAAAATATTGGAAAAAGGTATCGAAAATAGAAAGTAACTATTCTTGTTTTTATAAAGTACCTTTGTTAACAGAATTTATATTGAGAGATCTCTCTTCTTTTTGTGAGTACAAATATTTAAAGTATTATAACAAATATCAAAAATTTATTGTTCGTAAAGAAAATGTCTACGATATGTCAATTAATGAAGATGGTTTTCGAGTGTTTAATATATCTTATGTTATTTCAAACGATAGTATTTATCACAGTGAATTGAATTCTTTATACCCTTTAACTGATTCCGATCGAAATCTTTTTTTATTTTTGTTCGGTTTAAATCATCGAGCAGTGGAGTATCAATTAATTGATGATGAAATTGATTTTAAAAAGTTAAAACAATATATTTATAATATAAATGAAAACAAAAGTTTATATTTATTAGACGATTGTTTATTGGTAGAAAATACTTACATAACTACAGAAAATGTAATAGTCAAAGATGCTTTTTTAGAAAATATAATTCAAAAAATGAAATTTTTGCCTTTTGATAAATGTTGGGAGTATCAGTGCTTTATTGATGAAAATTATATAATAAATGACGTTCTAAAAAGGGAGGGAGATGATAGAGACTTTTTATATTTAAGTTATTTAGATAAGTTTTTAAAGTCAGTTTAGTCTTAAATAAAAATTTTATTGAAATGAAAGCTATAATATAAAATATATAACAAACACATTTATAATAGTTATTAAATGAAATATGGGAGTGCAAATCTCTCTGTGTTTAAAATGATTTTAATAAATACACAAATTAAAAATCGAAATTTGGCAAACTTTATAAAAAAAAGAAATTGTTTCTATTGGCAAAACATTGAAAAAAAAGTTCGTTGGTCGTCTACTGATCCTCATATATTAAACGAATCATCGGAAACAAGAAGTCCTTTGTTTGATGATTTTTTAGATGATGAGATAGTAATATCGCCGTTAGATAGTACTGTCGTGAAATGGCAGAAACTTACCGCTAAGTTGTTGGCTTCTGAAAAAAAAAAGCATGAATTGGGACCAATTTTACCTAAAGAAACAGTAATACAAAAAATCATGTCTGGTAAAATACGTCCACAAAAATCTGAAGAAGATTTAAATGAGTTTGAAATTCTTGTTGATTTGCCTGAAGAGGCAAATGATTATTTAAAGTCTCTAGATTTACTTAAAAAATTAAATGATAGTTCGACATCTATTGAAAAACCATTAAACAATTGTAGTACTAATGTTCCTGTTTTTAGTGATAATTTAGAAAAAGTTAAGCTATTAAATAAATCTTTTTATAAAGCGGATCTAAAACTATCTAAAATAAACACATCTTCAGAAATATTTTCTATATCTAACATAGATTGGATTTTACTTACCTTTAAACATTATTTTGCAAGTTTGTCTTCTTTAGAACTAACTTTGGCGACATCTGTAATTTTCTTAATTTCAGTAGGTACATTTTATTATTTATTGTTTTGTACTTTTGTTGTAGTAAAAGAAAATGCCGGTTTATTTTTGAAAAAAGTTAAGATATTAATTAGTATTTTATTTTAATTTAAATTATTAAAATTGACATTTGTAACTATATTAAATATGTTTTTTATGGTTAAATTATAGATAATAGGAAAAAAAAATTACCAAAAATTTTTAATCCTATACAATGTTATATGTATGAAGGGTCAGTATAAAATTTAGTGTTAGTATTATTTATATTAATAAAAATCATAATACATATATAGAGAAAAGAAACAAGCCTATTTACTTCAATTTCTTTCGTTTTTTTAGATCTGCAAAGGTCGTTTTAGTATTATAGATTATGTTAATTAAAACTCATAATCTTTATTATCTTTTAAAGATTATATAAGTATTATCGGTTCAGTTCAAATATCTAGTTTCTTATTTTTCTAAATTTTATCAGAAAAGTTTAGTAAAATAATATTTTAAGTAGCTGTTTTTAATATTTTGATAATACTGTATAACATGGCAGTTCGGTCAAAAGTTATTTTGTGTTTTATTCGATTGTGTTTTTAAAAATAAGTGGAAAAAAAATAACCTTATAATGAAGGGTGCAAAATATATATTAAATTATTACAATTGTAAAATTAATTAATTTCAAATTTATAAATAACAAAGCTGTTGTTAAACTTTACAGGCTGTTAAATTTTATATTTAAAAAATTTTTATTAAAATAATCCATTTTTAAGTTAAAAATAGTAGAAAGACTGTTTTTGTCTTCATAGTCTAGTAGGTTAAGACATCGCCCTTTCACGGCGAAAACACGAGTTCAAATCTCGTTGAAGGTATTATTTTGATATTGTTAATTGATATCAAAAACTTTAATGGCTTATATAACTTACTGTGATAGTCCTGCATTTTGGCAAACTTATTTACACGAACCCGCAAGTATTGGTATGGAAGGTATTTTAATTTTCAATAAACATTTATTGTTCTTGATAATTATTATTGTTTTATTTGTCGGCTGGTTGTTGTCTTTTACTATATATTATTTTTCAGAACAAAATAATAAATTTCATACAAACTTTGTGCATGCAAAAGAATTAGAGATAGTTTGGACGTCTGTCCCTGCGCTTATTCTTTTATTACTATCAACTCCTTCTTTTACTTTACTTTATGCTATGGATGAAATTGCAGAACCTGAATTATCTTTAAAAATATTGGGACACCAATGGTTTTGGAGTTATGAAATATCAGAGTTTAACTCATGCCAAAAAAAAGATCAAAGTTTAAAGTATGTATGTTACATGATGGTTTTAGATGGCTTACCAAAAAATAAGCAGGGTTATTTTAGGTTATTAGAAACTAATAAAAGAGTAATACTCCCAACAAATACTCATTTGAGACTTTTAGTAAGTGCAGCTGATGTTCTACACAGTTGGACTGTACCATCTTTTGGTTTAAAAGTAGATGCTTGTCCAGGTAGGTTAAATCAACTAAATCTATTTATTAAGAGAGTTGGGGTTTTTTTTGGACAATGTAGTGAAATTTGTGGCGTAAATCATGGTTTTATGCCTATAGTTGTTGTTTCTCTTCCAACGTTACAATTTCATCATTATGTTATGACTAAGCTAGAGTTAGGTCAAAGTTAAAAGATGTTTTTATAAGCCTGTAGCTCAGTTGGTTAGAGCGTATGCCTGATAAGCGTAAGGTCGATAGTTCAAATCTATTTAGGCTTAATCGATTTAAGAAAGATGACTGAGTGGCTTAAAGTGAAGGTTTGCTAAATCTTTGTATGTTAATTAATATACCGTGGGTTCAAATCCCACTCTTTCTAATAAATTTAAACCTGAAATCATTTCGAACTCAAGAGTTTTTATATAATTTATTAAAATACTAAAATATAATAATTGGGAATTTTTTATAAAAATATGTTAATAAATTTTGTATATGACATTTAAAAAAAAAAAATTAATAAAAAAAATTAAAAATTTTACTATAAATTTCGGTCCTCAGCACCCTGCTGCTCATGGTGTTCTTAGACTTGTTCTAGAATTAAAAGGAGAAATAGTAGAACGTGCAGATCCTCATATAGGTCTTTTACATAGAGGTACAGAAAAACTAATTGAATATAAAAATTATATTCAAGCATTACCTTATTTTGATAGATTAGATTACGTCTCTATGATGTCTCAAGAACATACCTATTGTTTAGCGGTTGAAAAATTATTAAATTGTAAAATACCAAAACGAGCCCAATATATTAGAGTAATTTTTGCTGAAATTACTCGTATACTAAACCATTTATTGGCTGTTGGTTGTCATGCTATGGATGTTGGGGCAATGACTCCTATGTTGTGGTTTTTTGAAGAACGAGAAAAATTAATGGAATTCTATGAAAGAGTTTCAGGTGCTCGTATGCATGCTGCTTATTTTAGGCCGGGTGGAGTTGCTACAGATTTACCTATAGGACTACTAAACGATATTTTTTTGTTTGTTCAGCAATTTAATTTAAGATTGATAGAAATAGAAGATTTGTTAACTGAAAATAGAATATGGAAACAGAGGTTAGTCGATATTGGAGTGGTGTCGATTAATGATGCTTATCAATGGGGGTTTAGTGGAGTTATGTTAAGAGGTTCTGGAGTAAAATGGGATTTACGAAAATCTCAGACTTATGAGATATATAACAAATTAGTGTTTGATATACCAGTTGGAACAAATGGTGATTGTTACGATAGGTATCTGATTAGAATTTTTGAAATGAGAGAATCTTTAAAAATAATTGAACAATGCTTAAATGCTATTCCTGTTGGGCTTGTTAAAACTAATAATAATAAAATAACCCCACCTTCAAGAAAAGAACTAAAAGATTCTATGGAATCTTTAATTCACCATTTTAAACTTTATACGCAAGGTGCTGTAACAAATTCAAGCGAAGTGTTTATTGCAAGCGAAGCACCTAAAGGAGAATTTGGGGTTTTTTTAGTGGCTAATAACACAAGTAAGCCTTATAGGTGTAAAATCAAAGCTCCTGGTTTTAATCATTTACAGTCTTTAGATTTTATGTCAAAAGGACATCTAATTGCAGATGTTGTAACTATTATTGGTACTCAGGATATAGTTTTTGGAGAAGTTGATAGGTAAAAAAAGGGGTTATGAGATTTAAAACTTTAAAGACTGTAAAGGTTTTTTCGGATGGAAGCTTTTGTTTTTTAAAAGATAATTATTTTTCTAAAAACTCTTTTAATTTTTTTTTAAAAACTCAGCTTCAAAATATAAATTCATTTAAAAAAAATGAAATTGTTTCAATAAAAAATGATGGTTTGAAATTTAGTTACCGTAATAAAATTTTAATAAATTAAATTAATATCGAAACATTATTGTGAATATTATGAGTCAACAAATAAAATTAGAAAATATAAAAAGTTTATTAAAAATATGTCCTGTAGAAAAAATTCAATTTTTTAATAATGAATACGTGTTGTTAGTTAAACCATCAAATTTATTAGTAGTGTTGAAATTATTGAAAACTCATATATCATATCAATTTGAAATTTTAACGTGTATAAGTGGTGTTGACTATCCGTTTAATTATAATAGGTTTAAATTAGTTTATGAATTATTGAGTATCAGATATAATTGTCGTTTAAGAATTAAAACATTTACTAATGAATTAGTTGGTGTTGAGTCGTGTAACAAAATTTTTTTATCTTCTGGTTGGTATGAATGTGAAATTTGGGATATGTTTGGTGTTTTCTTTAAAAATCATGGTAATTTAAAAAGAATTTTAACTGATTACGGTTTTGAAGGATATCCTTTAAGAAAAGATTTCCCTTTAAGTGGATTCATTGAAATTCGGTATCATGAAATTCAAAAAAGAATTGTCAATGAACCTATAGAAATGTCTCAAGAGTATAGGAATTTTTCGTTTTTTTCTCCTTGGAAAGTTATCAAATTATAAAATTAATTTGAATGAAAAAATTATTAAAAAAAGATAAAAAAAAAAGAATTTTTTTTCTAAAAGCTGAAAAAAATTATACTATTTTAAAAAGTTTAAGTAAAAATAATTATTTAATAACAAATATTAATTGGAATGCTACTTTAAATTTAACTGCTTTACCGCATAGAATAAATAGTAATAATTTTACTAATAGATGTGTTATAACTTCTAGAAAATCAGTAATTAATCAGTTGTATTCTGTTTCTAGGTTAGTTTTTTTAAGGCTCGTAAAAAACGATAAAATATATGGTTTAAAAAAAAATTTCTGGTAATTAAATTTTAAT